AATTTTTTTGTTGTAAAAAAAAATAAATAGTTTTTATTTATTATTTGTTTTGTTTTGTTTATGTTAATTTTTCTTAGTTTTTAGAATTTTTTGTTATAAAAAATGCAAAATAGGCCGACTTTTTTTTGGGTACAATTTTTAGTTCTCTTGTTTTAATCATTGTGTAACCCCTACTTTTAGAAAAAATTTTTGTGCAAAACATGGTCTGTAATAATAATACATTAGTATATATAACTAATTTTAATAATATATACCATAACCTATTACTTTATATATTTATTTATATATAAAAGTTAAATTTAATATATTTATAAATAAAATAATAGCTATTACTTTTATACATTAACAATTAGTATATAAGAGTCTGAAAAGTGCTACACATCTATACTTAATACATTAATTTAATTTACATATATTATAAAGGAATAAGTTTCATATACTATTATATATTAATAAATCAGAAATATTCTAATATACAATTGTTGCATATAACAATAAAGCGGTTAATTATTGTTGAATATAAAATGTAGGAAAATTGCCTAATTGTTGTTTATTATATATATATATAAATTTAATATTAATCCAATCATTGACTACTATAATTAGTACACCCCTGTTGAATAAGACAATTAATTATTACTCTTTGAATATTATATAAATAACTTATTAATTATTAATAATATAAATTCTTATATACATATTTTTATTTTTATAAAAAAAAAAAAAACCCCTATTTTCCTACATGTTATATATAGCACTTTAGGATTTATTATTCAATAGGGAAATAATGAATTTTCTTAATTTTATTAATATTTTATTTTAATTTACTATTATTGTTAAATATAAAAATATGTATTTATAACTAGTTTTTTTTAACTATAGTATTTATTGTTATTAATATTTTTATTTTGTATAGAATAAGATTTAAATACAAATTCATTAAATTTGACGTTAATTTAAATTTATTTTTATTTTACGTGAAAATTATATATGGGTGAAAAAAGTCGGCCGGGGCTCAAGGCTGAGAAAGGCTGCTTGTGGGGCAAGTGGCGATGTTACACATTATAATGAATCTTATTTTAGGATTCATAGGAGTTGCGTTTTACTGTTGACTAGGGGTATGTCAGGGGTTTTCAAGTAATTCTGTATTTTGTGGGAGGAATATCGCGATAAATTGGATTTTATATATTAAGTTGGTTTGTGTTTTTTGTCTATTTTTATTGTTTATATAAAAATATATTAATTATCTTGGAAAGTTGGATAGAAAAGTTTTATTCTAGCTTAGGATTTAGGTTTATTTTTTTTTTACATGCGGGGTTTTATTAGTTTAAAAAACTTATTTAGCAGTTTTTAGTTTTAAGTATTAATTTGCTTTAGACTTAGGAATAAATATTAGTTTTAATTAAATTTGTGCCAGCAATTGCGGTTATACAAATAATGCAATCTAAATTTTTTGGTTAATAATTAATTGATATAAGTTGAAGTTTTTTATTAAATTTATTAGGTGGAATTTTATATTTAATACAAGTTTTTTCTTTGGTTATGAGGTTATTAAAATTTTTTTTAAACTAGGATTAGATACCCTATTATTTAAATTGTAAATTCTTGTGCCTGATTAATAGTAGTTTATGTTCTTGAAAATTAAAGATTTTGGCGGTATTTTAGTCCATTCAGAGGAACCTGTCCTGTAATTGATAATCCACGATTTAATTTACTTGTTCTTTTAGTTTGTATATCGTCGTGGTTTGAATATTTTATTAGAATTTTAATGTTCAATAAATATAAATTTATTTTATGTCAGATCAAGGTGCAGCTTATGAATAAGAAGAGATGGGTTACAATAAAGTTATTTTTGGTTTAATTACTAAAATGTTTTTAATAAATTGGATTTGAATGTAATATTTTTTAATTTAAAAATGTGATTTTGGCTCTAAAATATGCACATATTGCCCGTCGCTCTCATTTAATATGAGATAAGTCGTAACAAAGTAGATGTACTGGAAAGTGTATCTAGAAAGACCAAATTATAGCTTATTAGAAAGTTTTTTATTTACATTAAAAAGTTCATTGTGCAATTCAATGTAATTTGATTTAAGAATTTTATTATTAGGTTTTATTATTGAAATTAGTCTTAATTTTATTAGTTTTTTTGAACAAAGAGATTTTATTATAGTTAATTAGTAAAGTGGTTGAAATTTTGAATTAATTTTTATTTAATTAAAAGAAGAATTTGGTTTTTGTACCTTGTGTATCAGGGTTGATATATTATAATTTATATATATAAATTTCCCGAATTAAGAAGATCTATTTAAATATTTATTTAATTGTTTCATAAATTTTTAAAATATTTTTATAGTAATGAAACGTTATTCGTTTCTTAATATATCTGGTTTTTTAAGAAAAGAATTTAATTCTATTATTTTTTATTAAAAATTAATTTTTTAATTTTTATATTTGAATATTAAATATTTTTGGGGATGAGCTTAAAAATATAATACTAAAAATTGTTATAGGTTGCTTGATTAGTATAATTAGAATTGTTAAACTTTAGAATAATTTTATAGTTATTTTAGCTTAAATTTTATTTATATTTGTTTTAGTTTTTATATTAAAATTTTTTTGTAAATTATTTTTGATTAGTAATACTTATTAAATTAGTAAATTTATATTGTATTTTTAATTATAGTTGGTAGGTTGAAAAAAGGAATTCGGCAAAATTGTTTTTCGCCTGTTTAATAAAAACATGGCCTTTTGATTATAATTTAAGGTTTGACCTGCTCAATGAGTAGTTAAATTGCCGCGGTATTTTGACCGTGCAAAGGTAGCATAATAATTAGTTTTTTTATTGGAAGCTGGAATGAATGGTTGGACGAGAGAACTACTGTCTCTTTTTAATTTTATTTTTAATTTAACTTTTAAGTTAAAAGGCTTAAATTTTTATTAAAGACGAGAAGACCCTATAGAGTTTAACATTTCTTTATTTATTTTCTTTTTAGAATTTTAATGGATTTAATTTTAGAATTGTTTGGTTGGGGTGACCAGAAGATTAAAAAAACTCTTCTATTTGAATCATAGATTTTTGAATGGATAATCTAGTTTTTCTAAATTTAATATAAATTACCTTAGGGATAACAGCGTAATTTCTTTTTAGAGTTCTTATTGAAAGAGAAGTTTGCGACCTCGATGTTGGATTAAAATTTATTTTTGGTGCAAAAGCTAAACAATTAAGTCTGTTCGACTTTTAAAATTTTACATGATCTGAGTTTAAACCGGTGTGAGCCAGGTTGGTTTCTATCTTAATTATTTTTTTATATTTTAGTACGAAAGGACCAAATATAAGATATATGGTATTTTATTTTTGAATATTATTGTTACTTTGGCAGATTAGTGCAATTGATTTAGAATCTTTAAATGTAAAGTTTTTACAGGTAATATTTGTTTTTTTTTGATGGTTTTTTAATGGTTTTAAGGTTAATTATTTTAGTTATTTGTGTTTTGGTGGGTGTTGCTTTTTTAACTTTATTAGAACGGAAGGTCTTAGGGTATATCCAGATTCGTAAAGGTCCTAATAAGGTTGGATTTATGGGAATTCCCCAACCTTTTAGAGATGCAATTAAGCTTTTTAGTAAGGAACAAACTAATCCTATTATATCTAATTATTGGTCATATTATTTTTCTCCTGTTTTTAATTTATTTTTGTCTTTAGTTTTATGGATTTGTATTCCCTTTTTTACTTTATTTTTACATTTTAATTTGGGGATATTATTTTTTTTGTGTTGCTCTAGATTGAGAGTCTATACAATTATGATGGCTGGGTGGTCATCTAATTCGAATTATTCTTTATTAGGGGGTTTACGATGTGTTGCTCAAACAATTTCTTATGAGGTAAGTCTTGCTATGATTTTGCTTTCATTTTTAGTTCTTATTTCAAGTTTAAGAATTTTTGATTTGGTTTATTATCAACGGTATATTTGGTTTTTTTTTGTTGGAGTTCCTCTTGGGATATTATGATTTGTTTCTAGTTTAGCAGAAACTAATCGTACACCTTTTGATTTTGCAGAGGGTGAATCTGAACTTGTTTCAGGGTTTAATATTGAGTATAGAAGAGGGGGTTTTGCATTAATTTTTTTAGCTGAGTATGCGAATATCCTTTTTATAAGAATGTTTTTTTCTTTATTATTTTTAGGTGGTGATTTAATAAGATGGTTATTTTTTATTAAATTGGTTTTTATTTCTTTTATGTTTATTTGGGCTCGAGGAACTTTACCTCGTTTTCGGTATGACAAACTTATGTATTTAGCTTGGAAAAGGTTTTTACCTGTTTCGTTAAATTATTTGTTTTGTTATTTTGGGTTGAAATTGTATATTTTTTCTCTTATTATTTAGTTAATTAAATTTAGTACAAGTTAATAGGAATATGTAATTCCTTTCTTATATTTTCAAAATATACACTTATAACAAGTTCATTAACTAGTTTTTGAATATAATTTTATCTCAGGATCTTGATCTGAGGTAAAGAATTGGGAAATAGGCAAAGTATGAAACTGTAAGAATTTGACCTGTTAAAATATATGGGTCTTCTACTGGGCGAGCTCCAATTCAAGTTAAAAGTACTGTAATTGACAGGTATCTTCAAAATAAGATTTTGTTAATAGGGTAAAATTGATTTCTTTGTATTTTTTTCTTGAATATTGGCATGATTAGAAGAATAACAATTGACATGAAGAGGGCAATTACTCCTCCTAGTTTATTAGGAATTGAGCGTAGAATTGCATATGCAAAAAGGAAATATCATTCAGGTTGAATATGAACTGGGGTAACTAAAGGGTTGGCGGGAGTGAAGTTATCTGGGTCGCCTAATATATAGGGGTTATATAGAGTTAAAATAACTAAAGCTATAAGGGTAAGATTAAATCCTAGGAGATCTTTAAAGGTGAAATAGGGGTGGAAAGGAATTTTATCAATATTACTATTTGTTCCTAGAGGGTTATTTGAACCTGTTTGATGAAGAAAAATTAAATGAATTATTGAAAGAGCTAAAACAATAAATGGTAGAAGAAAATGAAGGGTGAAAAATCGTGTTAATGTTGCATTGTCCACTGCAAAACCTCCTCATAATCATTGAACAATAGTTGTTCCTAGGTAGGGAATTGCTGAAAGTAGGTTAGTAATTACAGTTGCTCCTCAAAATGATATTTGTCCTCATGGGAGTACATACCCTAGGAATGCTGTTCCTATAACTACTAAAAGAATAATAACTCCTACAGTTCATGTTTCGTGATATATAAATGATCCGTAGTATAATCCTCGCCCAATGTGAAGGTAGATGCAAATAAAAAAGAAGGATGCTCCGTTTGCGTGCAGGGTCCGAAGTAATCATCCATGATTTACGTCACGGCAAATGTGAACAACTCTATTAAAGGCTAGGGAGATATCAGGGCAGTAGTGTATAGCTAGAAAAATACCTGTAATGATTTGTATAATTAAGCATATTCCTAATAGAGATCCAAAGTTTCATCATGCTGAGATATTAGATGGGGAAGGAAGATCCACGAGTGCATTATTTATAATTTTTAATAAAGGGTGTGTTTTTATAATTTTCATTAAAATTTTTGTCGCAATGGGCCATAAGTAATATTCGTAATTTTTACTACAGCAATTAAAGTTACAAGGAGGTAAATAATCAAAGTTACTATAATTCAGTTAGAGGGTAGATTAATATACTTATTTAATGAAAGTTGAAATATTGGATTGGTTCTTGCTAATATTATATCAATGTTTGAGGAGGTCTGGTATGGGATGAATGGATCAACTATTTGAATAAAAATTGCTATAAAAATTATTATTATAAATATAATTATAATTTTGTTTGAGTAAAGGAATTTTTCATTCGATGCTACTCTTGTTATGTAAATAAAAAGAACTAATATTCCTCCAATTATAATTATAAATAAAATATAAGAGAATCAGAAATTGTGGGAAATTATACCTGTGATTATTGAAATAAGAATAGCTTGAGCAAGAAGATTAAATCCTATTGATAAAGGGTGTGAAAGGAATATAAATGTTATTGACCTTAAGATGGTTAATATATAAAGAGATTGAATAATACAGAGAATAGTTTATTAAAATTTTAATTTTGGAGATTAAAGATAAGAGTTATTCTTTTCTCTGAAGTTTTAAAAGGAAACCTTATTGTTGATTTACAAGACCAATATTTTATATTTAAATTATTAAAACAATGTTAATTTTTAATATTAGGCTACCTGTGTTTATATATTTGGTGGGGGTTACGGTTTTTTGTTTTAAGTGTAAACATTTACTTTTAATGTTGTTGAGTTTGGAGTTTATTGTTTTATCTTTATATCTTGGTTTATATTTATTTTTGATGTTTAATGGGTATGAATATTATTTTAGAATGGTTTTTTTGACTATAAGAGTTTGTGAAGGGGCTTTAGGTCTTTCTATTTTGGTTGCTATAATTCGTTCTTATGGTAATGATTATTTTCAATCTTTTAATATTTTATGATAAAGTTTGTGTTTTATATAATTTTTATGATTCCTTTATGTTTTTTAGCTAATTCTATTTGGTTAAATCAATTTATTTATTTTGTTTTATTTATTTTGTTTTTATCGTGTTTTAATTTTTCTTTATATTTTACTAATGTAAGTTATTTTTTAGGGTGTGATTTTTTGTCATTTTTCATGGTTCTTTTAAGAATCTGAATTTGTTCATTAATAGTTATGGCTAGAGAAAAGCTTAATAGTGAAAAGTATTTTATTGGGTTTTTTTTGTTTGTTCTTTTAATATTGTTATTTTCTTTAGTCTTAACTTTTAGTTCTATAAATGTTTTTATTTTTTATTTGTTTTTTGAGATTAGCTTAATTCCTACATTAATTTTAATTTTAGGGTGGGGGTACCAGCCTGAGCGTACCCAGGCTGGGATGTATATATTTTTTTATACTTTATTTGCTTCTTTACCAATAATAGTCGCTGTTTTTTATTTATATGAGAAGTTTGATTCATTAGATTATTTTTTTTTATTAGGATGAATTGATTCTTTTCTTCTTTATATTTGCACTAATTTTGTCTTTTTAGTTAAGATTCCTATATTTTTTGTTCATTTATGATTGCCAAAGGCTCATGTGGAGGCTCCTGTGTCAGGATCTATAATTTTGGCTGGTATTATGTTAAAGTTAGGGGGTTACGGTTTTATGCGGTTAATAACTGTTTTTATAGTTGTTGGGTTGAAGGTTAATTATTTTTTTGTTGTTATTAGTTTATTTGGGGGTTTTGTTATTTCTCTTATTTGTTTACGTCAATCTGATATTAAGTCTTTAATTGCTTATTCTTCAGTTTCTCATATAGGGTTGGTTTTAGGGGGAATCATGACTATAAATAGATGAGGTTACTTTGGTTCTCTGATTATAATGATTGCCCATGGTTTATGTTCTTCTGGACTTTTTTGTCTAGCAAATATTTCTTATGAGCGGTTAGGAAGACGAAGTTTATTTTTAAATAAGGGATTGATTAATTTGATGCCTTCTATGGCTTTATGATGATTTTTGTTGAGGTCTTCTAATATGGCAGCTCCTCCTTCTTTTAATTTGGTTGGTGAAATTATATTAATTAATAGTCTTGTTTCTTGGGGATTAATGACTATTTTGATGTTGATATTGGTTTCTTTTTTTAGAGCTGCTTATACTTTATTTCTTTATTCTTATAGACAGCATGGTAAGATTTACCAGGGTTCTTATTCTTTTTCATTAGGCTATGTTCGAGAGTATTTACTCTTATTTCTTCATTGGGTTCCTCTAAATCTTTTGTTTTTGAAGAGTGATTTATTTATTTTTTAATTTAAGTAGTTTAATTAAAATTTTGATTTGTGGGATCAAGGATATAGAATTAATCTATCTTAGATAATTTTACCTATTTGTTTTGTTTATTTTGTTGTTCTTTTGTTTTTTAGTCTTTTAAGTTTTTTCTTTAGTATTTATTTTATGATTATTGATTATAGAATAATATTAGAGTTTGAGATTTTAAGTTTTCATTCTACTATAATTTTTATATCAGTTTTGCTTGATTGGATGTCTTTACTTTTTATAAGTTTTGTTCTTTATATTTCTTCTATAGTTATTTATTATAGACATGAGTATATAGAGGGTGATTTAAATATTAATCGGTTTATTTTGCTTGTTTTTATATTTGTTGCTTCAATGATATTTTTGATTATTAGGCCTAATTTGATTAGAATTTTGCTTGGTTGAGACGGTTTAGGGTTAGTTTCTTATTGTTTAGTTATTTATTATCAGAATGTAAAGTCTTATAATGCAGGGATAATCACTGCTCTTTCTAACCGTATTGGTGATGTTGCTTTATTAATTTCTATTGCTTGGATACTAAATTATGGAAGATGGAATTATATTTATTATCTTGATTTTATGAAAGGGGATTTAAGAATAAGAATTATTGGGGTATTGGTTGTTTTAGCGGCTATAACTAAAAGAGCTCAAATTCCTTTTTCTTCTTGATTGCCTGCGGCTATAGCTGCACCTACTCCTGTTTCTTCTTTGGTTCATTCTTCTACTTTAGTAACTGCAGGGGTCTATTTATTAATTCGTTTTAATTTTTGTTTGAGTGATTTGGTTATAATATTTCTTTTGTTTGTTGGTAGAATAACTATGTTTATAGCTGGGCTGGGGGCCAATTATGAGTTTGATTTAAAGAAAATTATTGCTTTGTCAACTTTAAGACAATTAGGTCTTATAATGGGAATTTTAGCTTTAGGAGGTTATATATTAGCTTTTTTCCATCTTTTAACTCATGCTTTATTTAAAGCATTACTTTTTATATGTGCAGGGTGTATAATTCATAATTTGGGTAATTGCCAGGATATTCGTTTTATAGGAGGACTGATTAATCAGATGCCTTTAACTTGCTGTTTTTTTAATATTTCTAATTTTTCTTTGTGTGGATTACCTTTTCTTTCTGGGTTTTATTCTAAGGATTTAATTTTGGAGGCCTTATCAATAGGTTACTTGAATTTATTTATTTATTTTGTTTTCTTTTTTTCTACTGGATTGACTGTTTGTTATTCTGTTCGGCTTAGCTATTATACTTTATTTGGTGATTTTAATTATTCTTGCTTACATCATTTAAGTGATAAAGGTTATGTTATATTAAAGGGTATATCTGGTTTAATTTTTTTAGTTGTTTTTGGAGGTAGAATATTAATTTGAATTATATTTCCAACTCCTTATTTTATTTGCTTACCTGATATGATAAAGATGATAGTTTTGTTTGTCGTTTTTTTAGGGGCTTTTATTGGTTATGAGTTTTCAAAGTTTTCTTTGAATTATAATTTGAAGTCTATAAAATTTATTACTTCTAGTTTATTTTTTGCTTCGATATGAAATTTACCTTATTTATCTACTTTTGGTGTAAATTTTTATCCTATTTATTTAGGAGGGGTTTACTATAAAAGCATTGATAATGGATGGTCAGAGTTTTTTGGTAGTCAAAATATTTATAATAGAATTAAGGGTAGATCTACTTTTTTGCATATTCTTTTTAATAATAATTTGAAGGTCTATATGTCACTTTTTGTGATTTGAGTTGTTTATCTTGTTATTTTTGTTTATTTTAATAGCTTATTTAGAGCATAATATTGAAGATATTAAGGAGATATTTTTATCTTAAAGTATTTATAAAACTCAAGTTTTAATTTTACAATGAAAATGTAATGTTTTTTTTAAACTATATAAATAGAAATATTAACGGAGTTTCACCGCTAAAGAAGAAAGTTAGAAGCTTTATCTTGGATTTCATATTTCTTTAATTGGAGATTAATCTCATTGGTATCATTAACAGTGATATACCTCTATTTTGGTTTCAATTAAAAATAAGGATGAATTCTAATCATCAGAGGACTAGGTCGAAACTAGTAACAAATTTTGTTTCTTATTTAAGATAAATTGATTTATTCAATATTTTTTAAGTGCAAGTCAAATGTTGTTTTTTAACTATTATCCTAATATGCTCAATTTAGTGCTCCTTGCTTTCATTCATGATATAGCCCTAATAAAAGAATGAATAGGAATACTGTTATAATGAAGGTAAAATTTATTAAATTGGAAATTTTTATTGTGATAATAAGAGGTAATAATAGTGTAATTTCTACATCAAAGATTAGAAAGATTACTGCAATTAGGAAGAACTGTAGGGAGAATGGAATTCGCGCAGAGGATTTAGGGTCGAATCCGCATTCAAATGGGGACCTTTTTTCCCGGTCTATGAAGGTTTTTTTTGAAATAATGTTGGCTAAAATTATTACAGCTAGGCTGATAATAAATATTAGTAGTGAAATTGTTATTGTAACAAGAATTATTTATACTAAATTTTATTAGATCTTTTAATTGGAAGTTAAAAATAATTTTTATACTATATAAATATCTACCTCATCAATAGATAGACACGTAAAGGAATAGCCAAACTACATCAACGAAATGCCAGTACCAAGCTGCTGCTTCAAACCCGAAGTGGTGGGTAGGCGAAAAATGATTAAGTAATTGTCGTAATAAACAAACTCTTAAGAAGATTGTTCCAATAATTACGTGAAGCCCATGAAATCCTGTTGCTATGAAAAATGTTGAGCCATACACTGAATCAGCAATTGTAAAAGGTGACTCGTAATATTCATATGCTTGAAGGGCTGTGAAATAAAGTCCTAGCGTGACAGTTAGTCTTAGTCCATAAATTGCTTGTTTATAGTCATTTTCTATTAGTCTGTGGTGAGCTCATGTTACTGTAATTCCTGAGGAGATGAGGATTAATGTATTAAGAAGAGGAATTTGAATAGGATTAAAAGTTTGGATTCTTTTAGGGGGCCAAATTATTCCGAGCTCGATTGTTGGAGCTAGTCTTCTATGGAAAAATGCTCAGAAGAATGATACGAAGAATAGAACTTCTGATGTAATAAAAAGGATTATTCCTCATCGTAATCCTAAAGCTACTGGGGTTGTGTGTAACCCTTGAAAGGTTCCTTCTCGGGTAATATCTCGTCATCATTGATATATGACTGATAAAGTAGTAATTGATCCAAGAAAAAGCAGGGAATTGTCATAAAGGTGAAATCATTTAATTATTCCTATTATTATTGTCATAGCTCTGAAAGCTCCAAGGATTGGCCATGGCCTAACTTCTACTAGATGGAAAGGGTGGTTTTTATGTCTTCTCATTAGTTTACTTCTCTTGAGTAAAGAGTTCTTAGAATAGAAAATACATATGATTGGATTACTGCAACTGCAGATTCAAGGATTAATAGAAGAAGTTGAGTAATAATTAATAGATTAATCATGATTATGGAAAGCTTATTACCTGTATTACCTAAAAGGGTTAATAAAAGGTGCCCTGCAATTATATTAGCGGTTAATCGAATGGCTAAAGTTCCTGGACGGATGATATTTCTGATTGTTTCAATGCATACCATGAATGGTATAAGAACTGGCGGAGTTCCTTGTGGGACTAAATGGGCAAACATATGAATTGTATTGTTGATTCACCCATAGATTATAAATCTTGTTCATAATGGTAGAGCCAACGAAAGAGTTAAAGTTAAGTGTCTTGTTCTTGAGAAAATGTAAGGAAATAGTCTTAAGAAATTATTGAATAGAATTATTGAAAATAGAGAGATAAAAATAAGGGTTCTTCCCTTTATTTTATTAATTTTTAGAAGAATTTTGAATTCTTTGTGGAGGGTAGATGTAATTTTAATTCATATAAGGTTAATTCGTGATGGGATTAATCAGAATATTCTTGGTAAAAAAAAAAGTCCTAGGAGGGTTCTTGTTCAATTAAGAGATAGATTAGTTCTTGTAGCTGGGTCAAATGTTGAGAATAGGTTTGTTATCATTTTCAATTAATAGTTTTAATTGTTGATGTTTTTTTGATTGTTTTATTATTGTAAATAAATGAAAAATAATTTAATGAATTAAGAATTATGAATGTTATAATAAAGATAATGAATAGGTTAATTCAACTTAATGGTGCTATTTGTGGGATCAAAAATTATTAATATAATTAATTATTTTAGTTTGACAAACTAATGTTATGATTTTAACTAAATTTTTCATTAGGGGTAGGAGCTAATTTACCATGAAGTGGTTTAAGAGACCATTACTTGCTTTCAGTCACCTAATGAGTATGACTTTACTCAGTTAATAAATCTTTGAGGGGAAATTCTTTCTAGAACAATTGGCATGAATCTGTGGTTAGTCCCGCAGATTTCAGAGCATTGTCCAAAAAAGATTCCTGGTCGATTAAGAAAAAACGTTGTTTGGTTTAATCGTCCTGGATTTGCATCAATTTTAACTCCTGCTGATGGGATTGTTCATGAATGGATTACATCTGTTGATGAAACTATTATTCGGATTTGTGATTTGAATGGGAGGGGTAATCGGTTGTCCACATCTAGTAATCGGAAATTAAAATTCTTTATCTCTCCTTGAGGGATTATGTAAGAGTCAAATTCAATTGTTTTGAAGTCTGATAATTCGTAAGATCAGTATCATTGATGACCAATTGATTTAATTGAAATTAAAGGGTTGTTAATTTCGTCTAGTAAGTAAAGCAACCGTAATGAAGGTAAAGCAATAAAAATTAGAGTAACTGCAGGGGCAACAGTTCAGACAAGTTCAATAGTTTGACCTTCAAGTAGAAATCGATTAATAAATTTATTAGTAAAAAGTATTGCTATAATGTAACTTACGATTAGTGTAATCATCAAAAGGATTATTATAGCATGATCATGAAAGAATGTTAGTTGTTCTATTAAGGGTGAAGCTCTATCTTGGACATTTACATTAAGTCAAGTTGCCATTAAGCTTCTAAAAAAAGCTTTGCTTTATACATGGATCTTAAATCCATTGCACTAATCTGCCACATTAGATAAATTAGTTTGTTAGTATAGGCAATTCAGAATATCTATGTTCTGCTGGTGGCAACTTTTGAAGTCATTCAATTGATGAAGTTATTTGGTTAGAAAAAACGTTTTTTCGTAAGGATGTTATTCTTTCTCATAAAATAAAAATAAAGAATAGAATTCTCACAGTTGAGATTAGAGATCCAACTGATGATACTAAATTTCATGATAGGTAAGCATCTGGGTAATCAGAATAACGTCGAGGTATACCTCTTAGTCCTAAGAAGTGTTGGGGAAAGAATGTTATGTTTACTCCAATAAACATTGTAAAGAACTGAATTTTAAGAAGTTTATTGTTTAGTGAAAATCCTGTGAATAGGGGAAATCAATGAATTAAACCTCCTATAATAGCGAAAACGGCGCCTATAGATAAGACATAATGGAAGTGAGCTACCACATAGTAGGTATCATGGAGAATAATGTCAATTGATGAATTAGCTAAAACTACTCCTGTTAGTCCTCCAACAGTGAAAAGAAAAATAAATCCTAGGGCTCAAAGTATTTGAGGAGAGTAATTGATTTGTGTTCCATGTAGTGTAGCGAGTCATCTGAAAATTTTAATTCCTGTAGGAACAGCAATGATTATTGTTGCTGAAGTGAAGTAGGCTCGAGTGTCAACATCTATACCTACTGTGAATATGTGGTGAGCTCAAACTACAAATCCCAGTAATCCAATTGCTATTATTGCGTAGATTATTCCAATTGAACCAAATGTTTCCTTTTTTCCTCTTTCTTGCCTAACAATGTGGGAAATTATACCAAACCCTGGAAGAATTAAAATGTATACTTCAGGATGCCCAAAGAATCAGAATAGATGCTGGTAAAGAATTGGGTCTCCTCCACCAGCCGGATCAAAGAATGAGGTATTAAGATTTCGGTCAGTTAAAAGTATTGTGATTGCTCCGGCTAGAACTGGAAGAGAGAGAAGAAGAAGGAGTGCTGTTAATGCTACAGCCCATACAAATAAAGGTATACGATCAAATGTTATTCCTGTAGATCGTATGTTAATAACTGTTGAGATAAAATTTACTGCACCTAGAATTGAGGAGATACCTGCTAGGTGTAGGCTAAAAATTGCTAGATCTACAGAAGATCCTCTGTGGGCGATATTTGATGATAAAGGTGGGTAGACTGTTCATCCAGTCCCAGCCCCATTTTCCACAATTCTTCTTATAAGGAGAAGGCTAAGTGAGGGAGGAAGAAGCCAAAATCTTATGTTGTTTATTCGTGGAAAGGCTATGTCAGGGGCACCTAATATTAGAGGAACTAATCAATTTCCAAATCCTCCAATTATAATTGGTATAACTATAAAGAAAATTATGATAAAGGCGTGAGCTGTAACAATAACATTGTAGATTTGGTCGTTTCCAATCAATGATCCTGGGTTACCTAATTCTGCTCGGATTAGTAGTCTTAAGGAAGTTCCTAGCATTCCAGCTCATGCTCCAAAGATGAAATATAGAGTTCCAATGTCTTTATGATTTGTTGAAAATAATCATTTATTAAGTAGGGTGGCCGAGGCACAGGCGATAAATTGTAAATTTATTTACGGAATTTTCTTCCTTCTACTAGGTCTTATAGTCAAATTTATGATTTTAAACTGCAAATTTAAAGGTGAGGTTAATCTAAGGCTTAAAGGGGGGGGGCCTATAATGGCAACTTTGAAGGTTACTAGTTTAGTTTAACTTAAATCCTTCAAATTTATAGAATGTTGAATATCATTGTAACAATGATTAGGCTCGTAATAGTGAAAAAATTTATTACTGAAATTGAAAATTTATTGAATTTTGTTGTTTCTATAAATATTCTTCAGTTTTGTTCATTAATGTTTATCAGTAGGGTTGATAAAGTGATTCGTATATACATAAAGATTGTAATTAAGGTTATAATGATTATTGTGGTTGGTAAAAAAATTAATTCATTTTGAATTAGAGCTTGGATTGTTAGTCATTTAGGGAGGAATCCAAGGAAAGGGGGGATTCCTCTAAGAGAGAGAAAGTTTAGAATAAAAAATATTTTGTTTATAATTCTTGTGTTTATTGACTGAAAGAGCTGATTTATAAAGAAAATTTTGTATGTTTTTAGGATTATAATGATATTAATCGAGATTACTGTGTAAATAATGAAGTAGTACATCCAAATGGTTTCTATAATTAATATTGTTCTAATTATTCATCCTATGTGGTTAATTGATGAATAGGCAAGAATTTTTCGTATTCTTACTTGACCTACACCTATAATTCCTCTAATAATTATTGAAGCTAAAATAACTATTGTTGTAAATATTATGAATCCTATATTGTATATAAACAAGACTATTGGGGCGATTTTTTGTCATGTTATAATTAATAGGCAATTCATTCAGTCTAGTCCTTCTATAACTTCGGGAAATCAAAAATGGAACGGGGCTATTCCTATTTTTGTTAGTAACCTTGAGTTTATAGTTATTAACATTATTGACTGCAAATTTACGTTTGTTGTTATTCTTGATTTATTTATTATTACGATTACTGAAAGAAGAATGATTGTTGATGCAATTGATTGTACGATAAAGTATTTAATTGATGATTCTGCTGAAAGTATATTTTTTTGGTTGTGTATCAAGGGGATAATAGATAAAAGGTTAATTTCAAGCCCTAGCCATATGCCTAATCAAGAGTAGGCTGAGATTGAGATTAATGTTCTTATTATGATGGTGGATATAAAAAGAATTTTATAAGCTTTGGGTATTAAAAAGAAAAGGTTTACTTTATATTTGGGGTATGAACCCAAAAGCTTAACATTTAGCTTATCTTTTTATATTTTAGTATATGATGTATAAAAGTTTTTGATGCTTTAGGAGTTAGTTTAATTCTATCAAATATAATGAAGGTAGATAACTACGTGATTTATTCTATCAAAATAACCCTTTTTCTCAGGCACTTCATT